GTTTCCACATCAAAAACAACAAAAACTAGCGCAAACATGTAATAACGTATTCGGAATTGTAACCAAGCCCCCCCCATGGGTTCTATACCCGATTCATAACTAGAAAGCTTCTCTGGTCCTTCACTAACCGGGGCTAAAAGCCCTGAAATCCAAAATACCAAAATAGGAATAAGGCTTGCTATTATTAGAAATGCCCAAAAAATATCATATTCGTGAAGCAGAAACATAAAAGTACTCCCATTAATGTGGAATAAGCGGAACTGAATTAGTCAATTCAAGTTGGTATTGTCAATTTCCCCAGAACTTATGTCTTTTCTTCGGTAAAACAAGAATTCTATTTCAGAACTATGAAATAGAATATCTTGTTTTATGATTTACTCTTTCTTTTTTTTTCTTGCGATTTTTTCTATTTTATTTAATTAAAGTAGATTGATTTAGATAATGTATATTTTAGATATATATAGTAATATACTTCAAACACAGTAGGAATCCGCAAAATGGAGAAAATCGTTGCAGTCATTATAGGAAAGTCTAGGGATTTAGAGCATATCCTATTTGAAGGAAGATGGAATTCAAATAAGGTAAGGTATCCTTTCTTCTATGGATTTGATAGAAATTCTTTTTTCTTTTCCTGTCTCTATGATTTTCGATGAATGAGCCTATGGTAATGCTTTTACCTCTATTCTATGGCGCAAGCGACCGTCGAGTCTATAAACAAGTAGTAATAAGGAAAAGAAAACTATATTAAAGAAAACAAAGGATATTCATTCTAAAATCTAAAAAAAAAAAGACATATATATATTATATTAGGGCTATACGGATTCGAACCGTAGACCTTCTCGGTAAAACAGATCAAACAGATTATTATCGAAATGATTCGAACTGTTTCAAAGACCCAACATGCATTTTTCTGCATTGGGCTCTTTCATCAACTGATGTAAAGATCAGTTAATCCACCATAGTTTTTCTTTATGGAAAGATAATAAGATGGCTCCCTGTGCTCTGATTGATTATTTGTATTATGATCCATCTACGAGCAATACCAAAGTGTTTCAAAGGAGGATTACCTTGACTTAGGTCTGCCTCTGGCCTAAAAAAAATCAACCTAAGTGAAATGGAGTCTCTATCGTTCCGCTGCAAGAGTTGACTATGAGACTTCATACACCTTAAAGTTCATAGAACGAAAAGAAGTTTTTTGGAGGCCCTTATCCTCATTACGCCTAGCATTGAGCGGGCTGGATATTTACCTTATCAACTAGCAAATCAATAGGGGTTCTATTTGATTAAGCACCCGAATTGGCACCTGAATCGGACTGAACCGGCTGTTTGTCAGGCTACTGTTCTCCTATTCTCTCGAATCCATTAAGTAAGACATTGATTTTGCAATAAGGTCAATTATGTTGACTGCATAATAAAAAAGTTCCTTTGAAAAGCATTGGCGCACGTGTAAGCGAGTTGCTCTACCGAACTGAGCTATAGCCCTTGTCAGAGATATCTTAACATATAGATAATTTCTTGTCAAGATGAATATTCTCTAATGCCAGAAGATACCCCTTTGATCTGTTTACTATATAACATACCAATAACGGGGCGGTATTGCTTATAAAAAGCATTCGATCTATAATCGATCGAAGTAATGAGGCTTCTTTTGTGGTGATAAATTGCCTACTTAACTCAGTGGTTAGAGTATTGCTTTCATACGGCGGGAGTCATTGGTTCAAATCCAATAGTAGGTAGGTAGGTAGAAAAATTACTAGATAGCATTGGATTTACTTCGCTTCGCTATCTAATAACTTTTTCTACCTTTCTTTCCTTTTTATTTGTATCAACGAAACCTTTGGATTGTCTTCAATTGGATGGGGGAACCCAATTGACAGCCTCGACTCGTATCCTAGCTCGTCTGAGAGCTAGCTTCGCTTCAACCAATTCTTTCGTACCTTCAGCTCTACTCAAATTAGCTTCGGCTATTTCAAGTGCTTGTTGAGCTTCTTCTGGATCAATGTCACTGCCTAGTTCTGCATCATTTCCTAAAATAATGATCTCATTATTCACTATTCTCGCAAAACCACTCCACAGAACCGCGGTTAACCATTGGTCGTTGAGGAGGCGTATTCTCAAGGGGCCCATATCTACAGCTGTGTTAATGGGGGCGTGGTTTGGTAATACACCAATTTGCCCGCTATTAGTAGATAAAATGATTTCTTTCACTTCACAATCCCAAATAATTCGTTTAGGAGTCAGTACATAAAGATTTAATTTCATTTCTTCAATTTGTTCTCCTCTTCTAAATTTATAGCTTTCGTGCTAGCTTCATCAATGTTCCCTACCAAATAAAAAGCCTGTTCGGGTAGGCCATCTAACTCTCCGGAAAGGATTAGTTGAAATCCCCTAATTGTTTCTGCAAGACCAACATACTTTCCTGGAGAACCGGTAAAAACTTCTGCCACAAAGAACGGTTGTGATAAGAACCGCTCAATTTTTCGTGCTCTTGCTACAGTTAAACGATCCTCCTCCGACAATTCATCTAACCCAAGAATTGCGATAATGTCCTGAAGTTCTTTGTAACGTTGTAAAGTTTCCTTAACTCTTTGCGCAGTTTCATAATGTTCGTTGCCAACGATCCGAGGCTGTAACATAGTTGAGGTTGAATCTAAAGGATCTACTGCGGGATAAATACCCTTGGAAGCCAATCCTCTAGAAAGTACGGTAGTAGCGTCCAAATGTGCAAATGTTGTGGCAGGAGCAGGGTCGGTCAAATCGTCTGCGGGTACATAAACTGCTTGGATCGAAGTTATAGATCCCTTTTTGGTAGAGGCAATTCTTTCTTGCAAAGAACCCATTTCTGTACTAAGAGTAGGTTGATAACCCACTGCAGAAGGCATTCTCCCTAATAAGGCGGATACCTCCGATCCCGCTTGAACAAAACGAAAAATATTATCGATGAATAAAAGCACGTCTTGCTTATTAACATCTCGGAAATATTCTGCCATAGTTAGGGCAGTTAAACCAACTCTCATACGAGCTCCCGGCGGTTCATTCATTTGCCCATAGACTAGAGCTACCTTCGATTCCTCAATATTTTTTTCATTAATTACTCCAGATTCCTTCATTTCCATATAAAGATCATTTCCTTCACGAGTCCGTTCCCCTACTCCGCCAAATACAGATACACCTCCATGAGCTTTAGCAATGTTATTGATTAATTCCATGATGAGTACTGTTTTACCTACTCCTGCCCCCCCAAATAATCCTATTTTTCCTCCACGCCGATAAGGAGCTAAAAGATCGACGACCTTAATACCTGTTTCAAAAATAGATAATTTCGTATCTAACTCGATAAAGGCAGGCGCGGATCTATGAATAGGGAATGTTGCGCTAGTATCTACAGGACCCAAATTGTCAATAGGCTCCCCAAGAACGTTAAAAATTCGTCCGAGAGTAGCTCCACCGACTGGAACACTCAGAGGAGCTCCCGTGTCAATCACTTCCATTCCTCTCATCAACCCGTCTGTAGCACTCATAGCTACAGCTCTAACTCGATTATTTCCTAATAATTGTTGTACCTCACAAGTCACATTAATTTGCTTATCGGCAGTGTCTCGACGCTTGACTATCAAAGCGTTATAAATATAAGGCAACTTGCCTGGGGGAAACGTGATATCCAGCACGGGTCCAATAATTTGATCAATACGCCCTGCGCTTTTTTCTTCAATTGTGGAAACCCCGGGACGCGAAGTAGTAGGATTGGTTCTCATAATTATCACATAATTATCAAAAAAAAGGAATTTGTCGAAATTTTGCTTTTTTTTTGCTTGTTGAATAATGCCAAATCAAATCCAAAAAAATATCAAAAAATCCAAAAGTAAAAAGGAAATGAATTAGTTAATTCAATAAAAAAGAAAAAGGGACTAGCACTTGATTTCGTTGCCCAAGCGAATCCCATTTAATCGTTTACTCATGGAATGAGTCCGTTGGAAAGTTCAATCAATCTTTTTTTTTTTTTCATATACATTTTGTCTTTTGTGAAGGACCTGTGCCTGCTCGACTTTCCTATCTAGGACTTCGATATACAAAATATATACTACTGTGAAGCATAGATTGCTGTCAACAGAGAATTTTCTTAGTATTTAAGTATTAGATTCAAAAAAAGAAAGGGGCATATTAAGAACCTGTAAAATTGGAAAATAAGGATTAGGGATTGGTTTGGGTTGCGCTATATCTATCAAAGAGTATACAATAATGATGGATTTGATAAATCAAATCCATGGTTTAATAATGAACCTTGTTAACTTACCATAACAACAACTCAATTCCTATCGAATTCCTATAGTCGAATTCCTATAGGATAGAACGTACACAGAGTGTACGCATTATATATGAATGAAACATATTCATTAACTTAAGTATATTCCCTTTTTTCTTTAATGAGTTGATATTAATTGAATATCCTTTTTTTTGATTTTTGCAAAGGTTTCATTTACACCTAATCCATATCGAGTAGACCCTGTCGTTGTGAGAATTCTTAATTCATGAATTGTAGGGAGGGACTTATGTCACCACAAACAGAAACTAAAGCAGGTGTTGGATTTCAAGCTGGTGTTAAGGATTATAAATTGACTTACTACACTCCGGAATACGAAACCAAGGATACTGATATCTTGGCAGCATTCCGAGTAACTCCTCAGCCCGGGGTTCCGCCTGAAGAAGCAGGGGCTGCAGTAGCTGCGGAATCTTCTACTGGTACATGGACAACTGTTTGGACTGATGGACTTACCAGTCTTGATCGTTACAAAGGACGATGCTATCACATCGAGCCCGTTCCTGGGGATGAAAATCAATATATCTGTTATATAGCTTACCCATTAGACCTATTTGAAGAGGGTTCTGTTACTAACATGTTTACTTCCATTGTAGGTAACGTATTTGGTTTCAAAGCCCTACGTGCTCTACGTTTGGAGGATCTACGAATTCCCACTGCTTATTCAAAAACTTTCCAAGGTCCGCCTCATGGTATCCAAGTTGAAAGGGATAAGTTGAACAAGTATGGTCGTCCTTTATTGGGATGTACTATTAAACCAAAATTGGGATTATCCGCAAAAAATTATGGTAGAGCGTGTTATGAGTGTCTACGCGGTGGACTTGATTTTACCAAAGATGATGAAAACGTAAACTCACAACCATTTATGCGCTGGAGAGACCGTTTTGTCTTTTGTGCCGAAGCAATTTATAAAGCACAGGCTGAAACCGGTGAAATCAAGGGGCATTACTTGAATGCGACTGCAGGTACATGCGAAGAAATGATTAAGAGAGCTGCATTTGCGAGGGAATTAGGGGTTCCTATTGTAATGCATGACTACTTAACAGGAGGATTCACTGCAAATACTAGTTTGTCTCATTATTGCCGCGATAACGGCCTACTTCTTCACATTCACCGAGCAATGCATGCAGTTATTGATAGACAGAAAAATCATGGTATACATTTCCGTGTATTAGCTAAAGCATTGCGTATGTCTGGGGGAGATCATATCCACTCTGGTACAGTAGTAGGTAAGTTAGAAGGGGAACGCGAAATAACTTTAGGTTTTGTTGATTTATTGCGCGATGATTTTATTGAAAAAGATCGTGCTCGCGGTATCTTTTTCACTCAGGACTGGGTATCCATGCCAGGTGTTATACCGGTGGCTTCAGGAGGGATTCATGTTTGGCATATGCCAGCTTTGACCGAAATCTTTGGGGACGATTCCGTATTACAATTTGGTGGAGGAACTTTAGGACATCCTTGGGGGAATGCACCGGGTGCAGCAGCTAATCGGGTGGCTTTAGAAGCCTGTGTACAAGCTCGTAACGAAGGGCGTGATCTTGCTCGTGAAGGTAACGAAATTATCCGTGAAGCTTGCAAATGGAGTCCTGAACTAGCCGCAGCTTGTGAAGTATGGAAGGCGATCAAATTTGAGTTCGAGCCGGTAGATACTATTGATTAAGTGGATAAAACAATATATAAAGAAAGTCTAAATAAAAAAGAAGCGAAATAGAAAGAAAAAAAATCAGTTACGAAATGCAGTAATTCTTCTTTATTCTTCTAATTGATTGGAATTAAATTCGGCTCAATCTTTTTAGAAAAAAAAAGATTGAGCCGAATTTAAATAGATCTTGATACGATAATGAGACTTGACAAATCGAGATTCTTCTATTCTATATATCTAGAATATATATAGAAAACTATAATAGAATAAACAAAAAAATATATATATAGTATTATCGTACCATAATGGAATCAAATACGCAGTATACTTTTAATGTCGAATCGAGATTCACTAAGACAGAAATAAAGCATTGGGTCGAACTCTTCTTTGGTGTTAAGGTAGTAGCTGTGAATAGCCATCGACTACCCGGAAAGGGTAGAAGAATGGGACCTATTCTGGGACATACAAGGCATTACAGACGTATGATCATTACCCTTCAACCGGGTATTCTATTCCACTTTTACTCTTTAAATTAAAGGGTATTCTGAAACAGGTATTTCTTTCGTTTTCACAATCGCTTTCTTTTGAATCCAATTTGAAGTTCGATTAGAAAGATACAAAGGCCATGAGAATAGGAAAAGAAAAATCAAATCTTTTTAATGAGTTTCCTTTTTTGCAATTTTTTTATTATCCATTCCATTCATTTTTTTTTAGATATAGATTTTCTAGAATACTAAAGTATTCTAGAAAATCTATATCTTGCAAACTCCAAAATATAATAGTCAATATTCCTTATAATAGATATACTTAATTATATCTTAAGAATCTTAAGATATATTTCGAATAGATAGAAATAGTAAATTTGAATTGAGACGCCTATTCTATGACAGATTTTAACGTACCCTCTATTTTGGTGCCTTTAGTAGGCTTAGTATTTCCGGCAATTGCAATGGCTTACTTATTTATTTATGTGCAGAAAAATAAGATTGTCTAGAACCGATGGGCCAAATTTTCTCAATGTATTTCCAGGGTCATAATACAGATATTTTTTAGTGTAAGTAATATAATATGATAGGGTATGTAGCTCTTTCTACACACAAAGGAAAAACTTCTATATGCAGATATAGGCTACGAGCATAAATCCATTCATATGCGTAGCCGAGTATAGCAAGTTTTTTTAGTGGATCCACGAATTTTTTTGAATAGAAAGTTAATGTATCTAACCTATTTTTTCACAGGAGTACTAGCTGCTGAAGGCAATTTCAGAATCAAAAAAAGTAAAGTCAAAATCGTTTAGCTTATTCTCTCAATTTGAATTGACCGTTACTGGATTTTGTATATCTAATATGAATTGGCGATCAGAACACATATGGATAGAACTTCTAAAGGGTTCTCGAAAAAGAGGTAATTTTTTCTGGGCCTGTATTCTTTTTCTAGGTTCATTAGGATTCTTAGCGGTTGGGGCTTCCAGTTATCTTGGTAAGAATATGATATCCGTACTTCCATCTCAACAAATTCTTTTTTTTCCACAGGGGGTCGTGATGTCTTTCTACGGAATTGCGGGCCTATTCATTAGTTCCTATTTGTGGTGCACTATTTTGTGGAACGTAGGCAGTGGTTATGACCGATTCGATAGAAAAGAGGGAATAGTGTCTATTTTTCGATGGGGATTCCCTGGAATAAAACGTCGCATCTTCCTTCGATTCCTTATGCGGGATATCCAATCAATTAGAATTCAGGTTAAAGAGGGTCTTTATCCTCGTCGTATCCTTTATATGGAAATCCGTGGCCAGGGGGTCATTCCCTTGACTCGTACTGATGATAAGTTTTTTACTCCACGAGAAATTGAACAAAAAGCTGCCGAATTGGCCTATTTTTTGTGCGTACCGATTGAAGTATTTTGAGTAGCTATTGCAATTTTTTTTTCAATTGTAAGGGGATTTTCGAGTATTTATCTAAAGGAAGGAACAAATGAGGATAAGAAAAAAAGTTTCTATTTTGTTTTGTCCAAGCGAGATATATGGCATAATATTCTTTCATAAGAGAAATAGATACAAACACAAAATCGCAAACCTTGTTATAGAATTTTTGCTTCAAAGAAAAGAAATATCATATAGAGTCAGCGAATGAAATAGAGTCTGCGAATGAAGCGGATTCATTAACAACTCAATTTACAGATCAAAAATGAAAAAAAAGAAAGCATTGCCTTCTTTCCTATATCTTGTATTTATCGTACTTTTGCCCTGGGGAGTCTCTTTCTCTTTTAACAAATGTCTGGAAGTTTGGATTAAAAATTGGTCGAATACCGGTCAATCCGAAACTCTATTAACGGATATTCAAGAGAAAAGAATTCTAGAAGGATTCATAGAATTAGAAGAACTTTTTCTCTTGGACGAAATGATAAAAGAGAAACCGAAGACACATGTACAAAAACCTCCTATAGGAATACACAAGGAAATAATACAATTGGTCAAAATAGATAATGAGGATCATCTTCATATCATTTTGCATTTCTCAACAAATATAATCTGTTTGGCTATTCTAAGTGGTTCTTTTTTTCTGGGTAAAGAGGAACTTATCATTTTGAATTCTTGGGTTCGGGAATTCTTCTATAACTTAAATGACTCAATAAAAGCTTTTTTTATTCTTTTAGTTACTGATTTTTTTGTTGGATTTCACTCCACCCGCGGTTGGGAACTACTAATTCGTTGGGTGTACAACGATCTTGGGTGGGCTCCTAACGAGCTAATTTTCACTATTTTTGTTTGTAGTTTTCCTGTGATTCTAGACACGTGTTTGAAATTTTGGGTCTTTTTTTGTTTAAACCGTCTATCTCCTTCACTTGTAGTCATTTATCATTCAATTAGTGAAGCATAAATTCACTCATTTGATTTCCAAATATTAATTAAATTAGCATCTTTCTTCCTTTAGAAAGAAAGGCCCTTTCCTTTTTAGCAAAATTCTTTCTATTTCTATCTGCTCAAGGTATTAATCATTCCAGTATAACTGTTGCAGTAGAATGACAACATACTTGTGTATAGGGAACTAGATTAGCTTAGCTACCTATCTAATTTATTGTAGAAATTCCGGGATCTGCGATTGTACATGGAAAATAGAAATACTTTTTCTTGGTTAAAGGAACAGATGATTCGATCGATTTCTGTATCGATCATGATATACGTAATAACTCGAACATCTATTTCAAACGCGTATCCCATTTTTGCGCAGCAGGGTTATGAAAACCCGCGGGAAGCAACTGGACGAATTGTATGTGCCAATTGCCATTTAGCTAATAAGCCCGTGGATATTGAAGTTCCCCAAGCTGTGCTTCCTGATACTGTATTTGAAGCAGTTCTTCGAATCCCTTATGATATGCAGCTGAAACAAGTTCTTGCTAATGGGAAAAAGGGAGGGTTGAATGTAGGTGCTGTTCTTATTTTGCCCGAGGGATTCGAATTAGCGCCGCCCGAACGTATTTCCCCTGAGTTGAAAGAAAAGATAGGAAATCTCTCTTTTCAGAGTTATCGTCCCAATAAAAAAAATATTCTTGTGATAGGCCCTGTTCCCGGTAAGAAATATAGTGAAATTGTCTTTCCCATTCTTTCTCCCGATCCCGCTACGAAAAAAGACGTTCATTTCTTAAAATATCCCATATATGTAGGGGGAAACCGAGGAAGGGGACAGATCTATCCTGATGGTAGCAAGAGTAACAATACGGTCTATAATGCTACCTCAACAGGTATAGTAAAAAAAATACTACGTAAAGAAAAGGGGGGATATGAAATATCCATAGTCGATGCGTCGGATGGACGCCAAGTGATTGATATTATACCTCCCGGACCAGAACTTCTTGTTTCAGAGGGGGAATCGATCAAGCTTGATCAACCATTAACAAGCAATCCTAATGTGGGAGGGTTTGGTCAGGGGGATGCAGAAATAGTGCTTCAGGATCCATTGCGCGTCCAAGGCCTTTTGTTCTTCTTCGCATCTGTTATTTTGGCACAAGTTTTTTTGGTTCTCAAAAAGAAACAGTTTGA